CTTTATATAAAAATATATAAATATTTTATATAAATATAATATCTTTTAATTAATATAAATTGTCGTAGACAATTTATATAATATAATATTATAAATAATATTATCCTTTATATAAAAAATATATCCATATTATATTTATATAATATCTTTTATTAATATAAATTGTCGTAGACAATTTATATAATATAATATTATAAATAATATTATACTTTATATAAAAAATATATACATATTATATTTATATAATATCTTTTATTAATATAAATTGTCGTAGACAATTTATATAATATAATATTATAAATAATATTATACTTTATATAAAAAATATATACATATTATATTTATATAATATCTTTTATTAATATAAATTGTCGTAGACAATTTATATAATATAATATTATAAATAATATTATACTTTATATAAAAAATATATACATATTATATTTATATAATATCTTTTATTAATATAAATTGTCGTAGACAATTTATATAATATAATATTATAAATAATATTATACTTTATATAAAAAATATATACATATTATATTTATATAATATCTTTTATTAATATAAATTGTCGTAGACAATTTATATAATATAATATTATAAATAATATTATACTTTATATAAAAAATATATACATATTATATTTATATAATATCTTTTATTAATATAAATTGTCGTAGACAATTTATATAATATAATATTATAAATAATATTATACTTTATATAAAAAATATATACATATTATATTTATATAATATCTTTTATTAATATAAATTGTCGTAGACAATTTATATAATATAATATTATAAATAATATTATACTTTATATAAAAATATATAAATATATTATATAAATATAATATCTTTTAATTAATATAAATTGTCGTAGACAATTTATATAATATAATATTATACTTTATATAAAAAAATAAATGATCTTTTAATATTGATTTTAGATTTTTTAGGGTTATTAAAAAAGTATCAAGGTGGTTTTGCTGTTTGATTTGAAAGTTCTAATCATAAGGATATTGGAATATTATATTTTCTTTTTGGTTTTTGATCAGGAATGTTAGGAACTAGTTTATCAATAATTATTCGTTTTGAGTTAGCTAAACCAGGTATGTTATTGGAGAATGGGCAGTTGTATAATAGTATTATTACGGCTCATGCTTTATTAATAATTTTTTTTATAGTTATGCCTAGAATGGTGGGTGGTTTTGGAAATTGATTATTACCTTTAATATTAGGTTCTCCGGATATGAGATTTCCACGTTTGAATAATTTAAGTTTTTGATTGTTGCCTGTTTCTTTATTTTTGTTATTAGATTCTAGATTGGTGGATATAGGAGCTGGGACAAGTTGAGTTGTTTATCCTCCTTTAAGGACTTTAGGTCATCCTGGTTATAGTGTTGATTTAGCTATTTTTAGTTTACATTGTGCAGGTGTGAGTTCTATTTTAGGTGGTATTAATTTTATGAGAACAACAAAGAATCTTCGTAGAAGTTCAATTTCTTTGGAACATATGAGTTTGTTTGTTTGAACTGTTTTTGTTACTGTTTTTTTATTAGTTTTATCCTTACCTGTATTAGCGGGGGCTATCACGATATTGTTGACGGATCGTAATCTCAATACTTCTTTTTTTGATCCGAGAATAGGAGGTAATCCTTTGATTTATCAACATTTGTTTTGGTTTTTTGGACATCCTGAAGTTTATATTTTAATTTTACCTGCTTTTGGTATTATTAGTCAAAGAACTTTATTTTTAACTGGAAAAAAAGAAGTTTTTGGTAATTTAGGAATAGTTTATGCTATTCTAAGAATTGGTTTGATTGGTTGTGTAGTTTGAGCTCATCATATGTATACTGTTGGTATAGATTTAGATTCTCGTGCTTATTTTACAGCAGCTACGATGGTAATTGCTGTTCCCACTGGTGTTAAAGTTTTTAGTTGATTAGCTACTTTATATGGTTCCAATTTTAAAAGTCAACCAGTTCTTTATTGAGTTTTAGGTTTTATTTTTTTGTTTACTATTGGTGGTGTGACAGGAGTAATTTTATCTAATTCAAGTCTAGATATTATTCTTCATGATACTTATTATGTAGTAAGACATTTTCATTATGTTTTAAGGTTAGGTGCTGTATTTGGAATTTTTACTGGTGTTTCTTTGTGATGAACTTTTATCACTGGTTTTGTTTATGATAAGACTATTATATTAGTTGTTTTTATAATGATATTCTTAGGTGTAAATTTAACTTTTTTCCCTCTTCATTTTGCTGGGATTCATGGTTATCCTCGTAAATATTTGGATTATCCTGATGTTTATAGTGTTTGAAATATCATAGCTTCTTTTGGTAGAATGTTAAGTGTTTTTTCTCTTTTATTATTTGTTTATCTTTTAGTAGATTCTTCTTTTAATTATCGTTTATTTTTAGTTGATAATTTTGTTAATAATGGACCAGAAAGAAGTTTAAGTTTTTATGTTTTTAGTCATGGTTATCAAAGAGATATGTTTTTTAGAGTTAAGTCATAAAAGTTTATTATAAAAAGTATTTTTAATTGCAGATTAAAAGGTAAAACTTTTTTATAAGATAGGATAAAAAGTCTTTTAGATTCATAATCTAAAGGTTTTCTTATAAAAAAATTTATTATAATTTAGTATATTTTATTGTCTGTAAAAAGGTTAAATTTTTAATTCTTTTATTATAAAAAGTATATTTATTTTCCAAATAAAAGGTTTAAAAGAATATTAAAGTTTATTTATTTTCAGGGCTATAATTTGAATTTTTCTGATAGAGAGTTTTCATATTATATAGATTGATTTCATAGATTTAATTATAGTTTACTTTTAGGTGTTTTAATCTTTGTAACAAGATTATTTTTATTTTTAATAGTTAGAAAGAATTTTTTTAAAAGTGGTAAAATTGAGTATCAATTTGGAGAGTTGTTATGTAGAATTTTTCCAACTTTAATTTTATTAGTCCAGATGGTTCCTTCTCTTAGTCTTCTTTATTATTATGGTTTAATAAATGTTGATTCTCAGTTAAGGGTAAAGGTTATTGGTCATCAGTGATATTGAAGTTATGATTATAGTGATGTTGAAGGTTTAGAATTTGATTCTTATATAAAATCTCTTGATATATTAGAAATTGGTGATTCTCGTCTTTTAGATGTTGATAATCGTTGTGTTCTTCCTAATAATTTAAATATTCGTTTCTGTATTACTTCTGCGGATGTTATTCATGCTTGAGCTCTTTCAAGTCTTGCAGTAAAATTAGATGCTATAAGTGGTATTATTAGAGTTTTAAATTATAATTTTCCTTTAGTGGGGGTTTTTTATGGTCAATGTTCAGAGATTTGTGGTGCAAATCATAGTTTTATGCCTATTGTTGTTGAAGTTACCTTGTTTGATTTTTTTAAAAATTGATGTTTTTTAATGTTAGATTAAGCTTTTTATTTTATAAAAAATTTTTGTTTGTGGTACAAAAGAATTTTAAGCTAAATCTATTTGAATTAATAAATTTTGGTATTGCATATCATTTAAAGAAAATTTTAATTTTTTTTTAAAAAATTTAAATAAAAAGTGAAATATTTATATTTTCTTTTGTTACAAAAAAGAAAAAAGTAAATATAGAGTTGATATATCGTTTTTTATAATTTAAGTTTAATATTTTATATTTAGAAAGTTTTTAATTTTTTTTATTAGTTAATTTAAAGGATTTTTATTGTCTATAATAATTTTTTTATAAAAAAATTAATATTTATATTTTTTTATTTTGTTTAGTTTATAAATTTTTTTATAAATAAAAAATTTTAAAATTAATATTAAAAATAAAGAGTTTTAATATTTTAAAATTTAGAAATAAAACTAATTTTAAGATCAAATGTTTTTTAAAGACTAATATTTTTATTTAAAGTTGATTTCTGCTCCATGAATATTAAATAGCAGTCTTAGCGTGAGGACATTAAAGTAGCAAAATAAATAGTGCTTTTAATGGGTTCGAGTATGAATGAATAATTGGTTTTTTATTTTATTTCTTTAAAAAGAATTTTTTTTATTTTTAAAAATAAAAATTTTCTAGAATACTAAGATAAGTCTTTGGAAATTTTCTTATAAAAATTTTTTTAGGGTAAAATTTTAAGTAATAAATTTTTCTATATTTAAAAAAATAAATTACTCCAGAGTTAACAGAAAAACATGCAATTTTTAGTTTTTATAAAATTGTAAGTTTTACATCGATGTTGTATTATGTTTAAAAAAATTATAAAAGATTTTTTATTTAAGATTGTTCATCTTTTAATTAAACATACTTGATATTAGTTTAATTCATTGCGAGATAGAATTGTTTATCTAGTTTCTAGATTAATTTGAAAGGATTTAGTACGAAAGGAACATTTTAAAAATTTTAAATTTTTTTTTATACATTTATTATTTTTTGTTTTTTCTTTTAGGATATTATTAGTTTTTATTTTATATTTATTGAATTTTTTTATTTCCAAAAAAAATTTTTTTTTAGCTAAAAATTCTTCTTTTGAAAGTGGATTTTTAAGTGTGGGAAAAATTCAAAAATCTTTTAGAATTCATTTTTTTATTATTATGTTAATATTTGTTGTATTTGATGTTGAAATTGTAATAATTTTGGGTTTTGTGATTTCCGATATAAGTTTTTTTTTTAGGTTTTTTTTAATTTTTCTTTTTATTTTATTGGGTTTATATATGGAGTGATATTATTTAAAATTAGTTTGATCAATTTAATTTTTCATTTTTTTATTTTTTTGATAGCTCTTTTTTTATTATTTTTTATTTTTTTTTCTTTTCTATTTTTAAATTTTGGTTTATTGTCTTCTAATCTTTTTGATTGATTATTTTTTGACTTAGTTTTAAATTTTTATTTTTCTAGTTTAATCTTTTATTTTATTTTAATGATTGTTGTTTTTAGAATTTTTTTATTTACTTCTTTTTATTTAAATTCTGAATTAAAGTTTGTTTATTTTTTTGTAGTACTTTTGATTTTTATTTTGAGAATAATCTTTTTAAATTTTAGAAAAAGTTTGCTTTGAGTTCTTGTAAGTTGGGATCTTTTAGGGATTTCTAGATATTTTTTAGTTCTTTTTTATAATAACTGAGATAGAAATATTGGTTCAATAAATGTTGCTCTTACTAATCGTCTAGGTGATTATTTTTTGTTTTTTTTATTTTCTTTTTTTTTTTGCGGTTCTTTCATTTTAAAAAATTATTCTTTTTTTTATTGATTTCTTTTTCTTATAGTTCTTTTAACTGGTTTTACTAAAAGTGCACAGTTTCCTTTTAGAAGTTGATTACCAAAAGCTATAAGTGCTCCTACTCCTGTTAGTGCTTTAGTTCATAGAAGAACTTTAGTAACAGCTGGATTAATTTTGATAATGAATTTTAGTTTTATTTTAAATCTAAAGTTTTGTAGTTTAATTTTAACTTTTTTTGGTTTATTTACATTGTTTTTTTCAAGTTTTATGGCTCTTCTTGAACAAGATATAAAAAAAGTTGTAGCTTTAAGAACTCTTTCTCAAATAGGTTTTTCTAGATTAGTTTTAGGTCTGACTTTAAATTTTTTTTGTCTATTTCATCTTCTTAGTCATGCATTATTTAAAAGTTGTCTTTTTATTCAGATTGGATTTCTAATTTATAAATCATTAGGTCAGCAAGATGGTCGTTTTTATATAAAATTAAAGTTTTCTTCTTTTTTTTTACAATTTCAAATTCTTTTAACTTTGTTTTGTTTATGTGGGTTATTCTTTTCTAGGGGTTTAGTGAGAAAGGATTTTATTTTAGAGTATTTTTTCAGTTTAAATTTAAGATTTTTCTTTTTATTAATATTCTTCTTTTCTGTGTTTTTTACATTTCTTTATAGTTTTCGTCTTTGAAGTTGTCTTTTTAGTTTTTCTCTTTCTTCAATATTTTATTTTAGTTCTAGAAAACTATTTTATTTTATTTCTTGTTTTTTAGTTTATTTTTCTATCTTTCTTATCTGATTTCTTAATAAAAATATAGTTTTTAGCCCTTTATATTTTTTATATGTTGGTTTATTTACTCTAATTTTCTATATTTTTTATTTTTTTTTTATTTTTTTTTTAGTTTTTCTTTTTTTTTCTAAAATTTTAAAATCATCTTTTTTAGTAGATTTCTATGCAAAGGTTTTTAGTTTTTTCTCTTTAAATCTAAAATTTAAAGATATATTTTTAAATAGTTTTTTATTTTTTTTTTTTTTGACTTTAAAGAATTATTCTTTAAAGCTTAATTTTATTTTTTTAAATTTTAATATTTTTATTATAATATTCTTTTTTTTGCTTTTTTTTCTCTTATTTTAGGATTTTATTTTATAGAGAATATTTATTTTGCATGTAAAAGGTTTAAATTCTACAACTTTTATTTTAATTAAAATATTATATTTGGGTTATAAAGATTTAAAGTTGAAGATTTATATTTTAAAGAGAATATTTTATTTACAATAAAGAGGTTTAAAATCTTAGTTTTTAAATTAATTTTTTTTTTTTTGGTTTTGTTTTCCTTTTTTAGTTTTTTAAATTTTGATCCCATGAAAAGTTGTCTTTTTTTAGTATCTTCTATATTGTTTTTATCTTTTTTTTTTAGTTTGAGAGTTTATATTTGATTTGGTTATTTTTTAAGGATATTATTTCTTAGTGGTATTTTTGTTATTTTGGTTTATTTTTCTAGTTTATCTAAGTTTTTTTATTTTTTTTATAGTTTTTCTTTATCTTTAATTTTTTTATTTTTTACTTTTTTTTTTTATAATTTCTTTTTTTTTGGTTTTTTTATTATTAGAAGCTTAAATATTTTTTATTTTAGATTTTATTTATTTTTTTTTATTTATTTAATTTTTTATTTTATTGTTTTTTTAAGTTTTGTAAGTTATTTTTTGAATTTTAGAGGAGCACTTCGTAGTTTTTAATTTTGTTTTTATTTATTAGAATATTGTTTTTTATCTTTAAGAATGGACGTTTTATTTTTTTATTAATTTCTTTAGAGTTTTTAATGATAAGCTTATTTTTTTATTTTTTTAATTTTTTAGGTAGTTTAATGTTTTTCTTTTTTATTGTTTTAAGTGTAGTTTCAAGAATTTTAGGAATATTAATAATAATTAGTTTGGTAAAATATTTTGGTTCAGACAAAGTTATTTTTTGCAGATTTAAGTTAATTTTAAACTATTAGTTTTCAAAACTAAAAATTTTTTCTGTATTTTGGGAGATTTTATTATAAGGAGTATTTTTTATTTTCATTAAAAAGGTTTGAATCTTAAAAATTTAATTATGGTTTTTAAAAAATTAAAAAAATATTATTTATTTTTAATTTATTTTATAGAAAATGTCTTTCTATCTTGTTCTTTATTTTTTGTAAAATTTTTGTTCCAGAATAATCGGCTAAACTAAAAAAAATTATACTTTTATTGTTGAGAAAGTTTTTTAATTTTATTTTTTTTAATTTTATAAAGGTGAAATTAATTAAAAATTTTTTTTGAGAAAAACTTTTTTAATATTGAAAAAGAATTAGATTAGAACCTAATTATTCAATTTAAAATAGTTCATTATGAAAGTAGAATTAAACTGAAAGAATTTTGGCAGATTTCTAAATTATTTTTGGAAGTTGAAAATTAATTGATAATCCTCATTAATAACTTTTTTTTTAGTGGTATGTATGATTGTTTATTTAAATTTTGAGAATTTAAATTTTATTTGAATTATTTAATAAAAAAATAAATAAATACCTACTTTATAAATTAAGTTTTTTTGACTTACAATAAAGAGTTTTTCGGATTTATTTTTAATATTTTAATGAAGTTGGAAAAAACAGTAAATTATTTTTAATATATTTTTGAAGTTTATTTAGAAATGGTACAAATCATCCATCAATTGCCTTTAAGGTAATAAGTTGTAGTATAGTTAATGTAGAGGAATCTGTATTTAGTTTAAATCAAAATATTTATGTTTTGAAAACATAAAAAGAGTTAAAACTCTTGATTTTAGAGGACTTAGTTTAAGAAAAATTTTAAATTGTAAATTTAAAGATTATGTTCTTGTTTTTTTTCTCTTTTTTAATTTGTTTATTGATTATTTTAATAGTGGTTTTTTCTATTGCTTTCGTTACTTTATATGAACGTCATCTTCTTAGTTTGTCTCAAAATCGTCTTGGTCCAAATAAAGTTTCTTTTCTTGGTGTTTTCCAGCCTCTTCTTGATGGAGTAAAATTATTAAGTAAAGAACAGATTTTACCTAAGAATTCTTCTGAATTAACTTTTTTATTTTTTCCAAGTTTAATTTTTTTGATTTTATTTTTGGAGTGATTTTGTTTACCTTTTAATTTCTACTTTTTGAATTTTCAGTTTTCTTTTATTTTTTTATTGTGTTTGGTTGGTTTTTCTGTTTATGGGACTGTTTTAAGAAGAATTGTAGGTAAATCAAAGTATTCATCTTTAGGTGGCTTACGTGCTAGGAGACAAAGAGTTTCTTTTGAGATTATTTTTTCTATTTATTTTCTTTGTTTTCTTTTTGTTTTAAAGTCTTTAGAATTAGGTTATATAATAAACTTTGGTTTTTTTGTTTTGTTTTTTCCTTTTATAATAATAGTATTAGCTGAACTAGGACGTGCACCTTTTGATTTTTCTGAAGGAGAGAGGGAGTTAGTTAGAGGTTTTAATACAGAGTTTTCTAGTGTAACTTTTGTTTTATTATTTTTAGGGGAGTATGGTATTTTGTTGTTTTTTTCTGCTCTTGGTAGCTTGCTTTTTTTCTTTTTTAATTTTTTTTTTGTAATTTTTTTTTTTAGTTTAATCCTTTTAATTCGTAGTTCTTATCCACGTTATCGTTATGATCTATTGATATTTTTTTTTTGAAAAAAACTTCTCCCTTTATCTTTATTTTTTTTATTTTTTTTTTTTGTTATTTATTAATTAATAATGTTTATTTTTTAGATGTTTTTATGTTTGTTTTTTTATTACAAATATTATTTTTTCATGGAGAGAATTTTTTATCTGTTCTAAAAAATAAATTTCTGTTTGTTGTTAAAGATGTTTTTAGGTATGATTTGAATCTTAGACTTAGAAGATTAATTTCTTTTTTTACTTTTATTATTCTTTTAACTTGTTGTTTTGGGGGTTATTTTTGTTATTCTTTTTGTATTTGTAGAATGCCTGAGTTTACTTTAGTTTATGCTCTATTGGCTTGATTAACAACTCTTCTTATTTTTATTTCAAGAGAAAAATTTTCTATTTATATAAGTAAAGAGGGTGATAGTTTTTTGAAAACTTTAAGAATACTAATAATTGAGTTAGTAAGAGAATTTTCTCGTCCTATTGCTTTAACTGTTCGTTTAACTGTTAATATTATAGTTGGTCATTTAATTAGAATAATGTTATATCAAGGATTAGAACTTTTTTTAGGTAATAAATATATTTTTATTTCTATTTTTGCTATTTTGATAGAGTGTTTTGTGTTCTTTATTCAGAGTTATATTTTTTCACGTTTGATTTTTCTTTATTTAAATGAGTAAATTGTTATCTTAATTTAAAGTATTAGATTTTTAATCTAAAGATAGCCACAATTTAGTTAAATTAGCAAAAGAAGTGCATTTGTTTTAAGCGCAAAAGATAAATTTTAACTAATGAAATTTTTTAAGTCTTCTAAACTTAAAAAGAGTTTTTTCTCTTTCATTTTATTTTATTTTTAATAAATTTTTATTTTTTTATATTTTTTTTAATAATATTTTTCTCTTCTTATATTTTTTGATGAAGTTTATTTTTAATAATAACTATAATGTTTTTTTATTTAATAAAATCTTTTAGAAGTTATATCTCAATTTTAAATTATTTTGTAGTTCAGGAAGTTCTTGGTTTACTTTTTATTTTATTTTATTTTTTTAATTTACAATTTATTTTTTTAATGTTGAAAATTGGTGTTTCTCCTTTTCATTTTTGAGTAATTTTAGTTGGTATATTTCTTGAAGGTTTAAACTTTTTTTGATTTCTTACATTTCAAAAATTACCTTTTGTTCCTTTAATACTTTTTTTTTTTCTTGATAGTTTTTTATTTTTATTTTTAGGTTTTATCTTTTGTTATGTGCAGATCTTTTTTTTAAAATATTTAAAAGTTTTAATTATTATTTCTTCAATTGAAAGTTTTAATTGAATTTTAATGAATTTATTTTTTAGAGGTTTAAATTTTTTTTTTATTTTTCTTTATTATTTTTTAAGAATAGTAGTTGTTTTAACTTGAATAGCAAGAATAAATTTTTCTTTTTTAAGTTGAGAGTTTATTTTGCTTTTTTTAAATTTTCCTTTAAGTATATCTTTTTTTTTAAAGTTATTTAGAGTTTCTTTTATAGGTTATTATTTTATTTTTTTTTCTTTTTTTGTTTTTTTTTCTATATTTTTAAGAGTTCTTTCTCTTTCTTATATAATTTTTTCTTCTTCTATAAAAAGATTTTATTTTTCTAAAAAGGATTTTTCTATTTTCTTTTTTCTTTTTTATAGCTTTGTCTTATTTTTATTATTATTTTATATTAGTAAAAAAAATTATATTATCTTGATAAGGTAAAGTTCTTAGGATATAAAATGTAAATAGATTTTCTATGTTTGAGTACGGTTCAAAAAGATAGCATTTTTTGTAATTTATTTTATAAAGAATATTTATTTTTGGTATAAAAGGAGTTTTTACAAATCTTTTTAGTTTATTAAAAATATTACTTTGAAGAGGTAAAGAATCTAAAGATATTAAAAGGTTTATTTTTGTTTGTTAATTCTTTAGTCGTTTCTCTTCCTTCAAGAAAAACTTTAAGTTTAAATTGAAATTTTGGGAGTATGTTGGGTTTTGTTTTGGTTTTTCAGTTATTTACTGGGACATTTTTAGTTTTTTATTATTCAGCAGATAGTTCTTTAGCTTTTAATAGAGTTCAGTACATTATATATGAATCTAATTTTGGTTGAATTTTACGAATTTTTCATTTTAATGGGGCTAGGTTATTTTTTTTTTTTCTTTATTTACATTTTTTTAAGGGTCTTTTTTTTAATAGTTATCGTCTAAAAATAGTTTGAGTAAGTGGTTTAACAATTTTTCTTTTATTGATGATAGAGGCTTTTATAGGTTATGTTTTGGTATGAGCACAGATAAGATTTTGAGCTTCTGTTGTTATTACTAGTTTATTAAGTGTTATTCCTGTTTATGGACCAAAATTAGTTTCTTGAATTTGAGGTGGTTTTAGTGTTTCTGGAGCTACTTTAAAGTTTTTTTTTGTTTTACATTTTCTCTTACCTTGGGCATTAATTTTGATTATTATTGCTCATTTATTATTTTTGCATGATTCTGGAAGAACATCAAAATTATTTTGTCACGGAGATTATGATAAAATTATATTTTATTCTTTTTATTGATGAAAGGATGGTTATAATTTTATTGTTTGATTTTTATTCTTATTTTTTTGCTTTGTTTACCCTTTTATCCTGGGGGACCCTGAAATATTTATTGAAGCGGATCCTATAATAAGTCCTGTTCATATTGTGCCTGAATGATACTTTCTATTTGCTTACGCTATTCTTCGGGCTATTCCTAACAAGATTTTAGGTGTGTTAGCTTTATTATTAAGAATTTTATTTTTTTATTTTTTTTATTTTTTAACAAGAAATTTAACATTTCTTGATAAATTATTTAAAATCTTCAATTTTTTCTTTTTGTTTATCAGGATTATTCTTAGTTGATTAGGTCAATGTTTAGTAGAAGTTCCTTTCTTGTTTTTGAGAGGTTTATTTTCTTTTTTTTATTTTTTTGTTATCTTTTTGTTGTTTTTTCTTTATTGATTTATAGGTTTATTGTTTTCTTACTATAATTATTATAATTAAGATATATTAGATTTAGGTTCTAAAGATAAAATTTATAGTTTTTTTCATAATTTTCATATTTTAAGTTTATCAAGATATCCTTATTTAGTTTTTCTTAGGGTAACTGGTTTGACTTCTTCACTTGTAGTTTTTTTTAAGTATGGTCTTCTTTCAGGTTTTATTATTTCTTTATTAATTTTACTTTTTATTTCTTTTATTTGGTCTAAAGATATTTCATATGAGGGTTTAAGAGGCTATCATAATTTTTTTGTTATAGATGGTTTTAAATTTGGAGTTTTGTTATTTATTTTTAGAGAGTTTATGTTTTTTTTTGGAATTTTTTGAACTTTTTTTGATGCTGCTTTAGTTCCTGTACATGATTTGGGTGAAACTTGGTCTCCTGTTGGTTTGCATTTAGTAAATCCTTTTGGTGTACCTCTTTTAAATACGATTATTTTGTTAAGAAGAGGTGTTACTGTGACTTGAGCTCATTATAGTTTATTAAGAAATAAAGATTGTTTTTTGAGTTTATTAATAACTTGTATTTTAGCTCTTTATTTTACTTTAATTCAGTTAATAGAGTATAGAGAGGCAAGTTTTTCTATATCTGATGGAGTTTTTGGGAGAATTTTTTATCTTTCAACGGGTTTTCATGGAATTCATGTTTTATGTGGTGGTTTATTTTTATTCTTTAACATAATCCGTTTACTTCTTTCTCATTTTAATTTCAATCATCATTTAGGTTTAGAGTTTGCTATTATTTATTGACATTTTGTTGATGTTGTTTGACTGTTTTTATTTGTTTTTGTTTATTGATGATCTTTTTAGTTAAGACTATTTTAATAAGAATATTTGACTGTTAATCAGAAGGTTTGTCTTAAGGCTATTATAGTATATTTTATAATATCTAATTTGTAATTAGGAGGTTTATTTAGCATTTTTAATATTTTTTTTTTCTTTTTTATTTAGGTTTTTTAGTTTTAATATCTTTTCTTTGTTTTTTCTTTTTTTTTTTTTATTTTATTTTTTTCTCAAACCTTTTTGATTGGGAGTTTTTTTGTTTAATTTTAATAATTTATTTTTAGTTTTGGTTTTTTTAAGTTTTTTAATTTTTTTGATGATTTTTTTATCGGAAAAGTCTCAAATATTAATAATTTTTAGTTTTATTTTAATTATTATTTGTATATTTTTTTTTCTTAGAAGAAATTTATTTTTTCTTTATATTTTTTTTGAGTTGTCAATTTTTCCTATTTTATTAATAATTTTAGGTTTTGGATCTCAGATTGAAAAGGTTTCTGCAGGTTATTATCTGCTGTTTTATTCTTCAATTTGTTCTTTACCTTTTCTGGGTGTTCTTTTTAATCTTGATATAAATATTTTACAATTCTTTTTTATTTTTAACTTAAGTTGAGAATTGACTTTTATTGTTTTATTATTGTTTTTGATGAAATTCCCTATATATTATCTTCATCTTTGATTGCCAAAGGCTCATGTTGAGGCTCCTACCAGGGCTAGAATATTATTGGCTGGATTATTATTAAAGCTTGGTACTGGTGGGTTTTTGCGTGTTTTATTTCTTTTAAAGTTAAATTTTGAGTATTTATTAATTTTAATTTCCTTTTTAGGTTTTTTTTTTAGTTGTTTTTTATGTCTTTTTCAATCTGATTTAAAATCTTTAGCTGCTTATTCTTCTATTAATCATATAATGTTTTTATTATTTTTATTGAGTAGCTTAAGAATTTTTACAAAGTTAAGTAGTCTTTCTATTATAGTAGCTCATGGTTTTATTTCTACTTTAATATTTTTTTTTGTTGGTGAATTTTATCATTTAAGTTCTACTCGAATATTATATTTTTTTGGTGGTTATTTAAAGTCTAGTCTTTATTTTTTAATTTTATTTGGTTTAGTTTGGTTATTTAATGGAGGTGTACCTTTTTCTTTGTCCTTTTTTTCAGAATATATTGGAATTATATCTGTTTTTAATATTTTGAATTTAATTTTCTTTTTAATATTTTTTTATTTTTTTGTTTCTTTTTATTATACTCTATTCGTTTTAGTGTCAGGTTTTCTAATAAAAAGAATTTTAAAAGTAGTTTTATGAAATTCTTTTTCTTCACTTTTTATACTGATTTGAGGTATAAATATTTTTTTTTTTAATGCTGTTCTTTAAAAAAGGATAAGGCTTTTTAATATAATTAAAATTGTATTTTTTTATTTTTTAAAAAAATGATTTTTTTGTTAAAAAAAATGGTATAAAAAATGGCAGGTTTTAAAGTTTGAATTTTTCTAATTGTTAAAAAAAACATCACAGGGGGTAGTATGATCTTAAAAAAAAAACAGTTGTTTTTTTTTATTTAAAAATCCTGGGAATGAAAAACGTTGCTTTTTCAGTGGTATTTTTTCGTATTTTTTTCTGTAAAAATAAAAATTTTTTATTTTTTTTTTTTTTTCTAATTTTTTTTTTTGTATAAAAAAAAAATTTTTATAAAAAAAAAGAAAGGAATTTTTTTCGTGTGGTTTTTTATATTTTGATTTTTAATATATATAC